AGGAGGAAGCTGTGACACGTTCACTAAAAAAAAATCCTTTTGTAGCGAATAATTTATTAAAAAAAATAAATAAGCTTAACACAAAAGAAGAAAAAGAAATAATAATAACCTGGTCCCGGGCATCTACCATTATACCCATAATGGTTGGCCATACTATTGCAATCCATAATGGAAAGGAACATTTACCTATTTATATAACGGATCGTATGGTAGGACACAAATTGGGAGAATTCGCACCTACTTTAAATTTCCGAGGACATGCAAAAAGCGATAATAGGTCTCGTCGTTAAATTTGTTTATATATTAATTAAATAATATTATTATAATAAAATTAAATAATATATATATAGATATTTATCATTGATTAGTAGGAATTGATTAGTAGGAGGCGAACTTTATGAAAACAGAAGTATACGCTTTAGGTCAACATATATCTATGTCTGCTCACAAAGCGCGAAGAGTAATTGATCAAATTCGTGGGCGTTCCTACGAAGAAACACTTATGATATTAGAACTCATGCCTTATCGAGCATGTTATCCCATTTTCAAATTAGTTTATTCTGCAGCAGCAAATGCTAGTTTCAATATGGGTTCGAATGAAGCAAATTTAGTCATTAGTAAAGCCGAAGTAAATGAAGGTACTATCGTGAAGAGATTAAAACCTCGAGCTCGAGGGCGTAGTTTTGCCATACACAAACCTACCTGCCATATAACTATTGTAATGAAAGATATATCCTTAGGTGGATATATAGATACCGACTCTATTACGTGGTCACAAAAAACAAAATGGAAAAAAAAAGATACAACTATGTCGTATTCTGATATGTATAGTAATAGTAATGGGGGAACATGGGACAAAAAATAAATCCAATTGGTTTCAGACTTGGTACAACCCAAGGTCATCATTCCCTTTGGTTCGCACAACCAAAAAATTATTCTGAGGGTCTGCAAGAAGATCAAAAAATAAGAAATTATATCAAGAATTATGTACAAAAAAATATGAAAACATCCTCTGGCGTTGAGGGAATTGCGCGTATAGAGATTCAAAAAAGAATCGACCTGATCCAAATCATAATCTATATGGGATTTCCAAAAATATTAATTGAAAGTCGACCCCGAGGAATCGAAGAATTACAGATGAATTTACAAAAAGAATTTAATTCTGTAAATAGAAAACTTAACATTGCTATCACACGAATCGAAAAGCCTTACGGAAACCCTAATATTCTTGCAGAATTTATAGCCGGCCAATTAAAAAATAGAGTTTCTTTTCGCAAAGCAATGAAAAAGGCTATAGAATTAACTGAACAAGCAGATACAAAAGGAATTCAAGTGCAAATTGCAGGACGTATTGACGGAAAAGAAATTGCGCGTGTTGAATGGATCAGAGAGGGTAGGGTTCCACTACAAACCATTCGAGCTAAAATTGATTATTGTTCCTATACAGTTCGAACAATCTATGGGGTATTAGGCATCAAAATTTGGATATTTATAGACGGGGAATAATAAAATAAACCTTTATTTCCCTTTGCATTCTATCCGGCGATGGAACAAAAAGAGAAATTCATTTCTTATTTTTATTTTCTCTTCAATAAAAAAATGAACAAACAATTATAATTCTATAGGGTTTAATAAAAATTAAATTAATCTTTTGATAAAATTGCTATGCTTAGTGTGTGACTCGTTGGTTTTTTGAGGGTTAGTAACCAGCCCCATAGTATAAACAAATAACTATCGAAGTAATAACCAACTCATCCCTTCGTATTATCCGGATCCAAAGAACCAGTCAAGATATGATATATTGTTCATATTGTTGTAGCAACTGAAATACTTTTTCATTAAAAAATCTGTGTCAATTCAATAGAAATAAAAAAGAAAGGGTATGGATAAATGGAAGGATGAAAGAAAGAAAGAAAAAGAATATTGATGATATAAAATTCCAATATGTAAGGTCTATGAGTCATCTCATAAAAAATCTGTGTAATAAAGCATCAATAAGGATTCATCATTAAAAGGATCTGCTCATCGAACAAAAAATAAAGAGCTTCGAGCCAATAAAGACTAAGAATATTGACTCAAGAACTAATAGCTCCATTGTAGAATTCAGACCTAACCATTAAGTAAGAAGGGATGGGAACGATGGAACCTGTGAACTCAAAAGATTCTAGTGAAAATGAATTCGAATGATTCATTGATCGGGATGGCGGAACCGACCAGAAACCAATTAATCTATTCGGAAAAGTTATGAACTAATGATAGAACTGAAATAGAAATTGAAAGAGTAAATATTCGCCCGCGAAAACTTTATTTTCTTGGATTGCTAAATTAGGGTCAATCCAATACGATAAAGAGTAAAACAAAAGAAAGATTCCTTTTAACATTCTAAATCTAAAATCTAAAATAGATAAATATAAGAAAAAATAGTTATTTAATATATTTAGTTTCTATTATCTATACTATACAAACAAGATATACAAATTAATAATGGATTTGATCTAGATTAAATGAAATCCATGAGTCAGCAGATTACTTATTAAATACATGTATATCTAAATTATATTATATCTGAATTGAATTCTAAATCTTTAATTTGAATTTATTTTTATTCGCGAGGAGCTGGATGAGAAGAAACTCTCACGTCCAGTTCTGTAGTAGAGATGGAATTCAAAACAAACCATCATGTATAACCCCAAAAGAACCAGATTCCGTAAACAACATAGAGGAAGAATGAAGGGAATATCTTATCGAGGTAATACTATTTGTTTTGGTAAATACGCTCTTCAGGCACTTGAACCCGCTTGGATCACATCTAGGCAAATAGAAGCAGGTCGACGAGCAATGACACGAAATGCACGTCGCGGTGGAAAAATATGGGTTCGTATATTTCCAGATAAACCAGTTACAGTAAGACCCGCAGAAACACGTATGGGTTCAGGTAAAGGCTCTCCCGAATATTGGGTAGCTGTTGTTAAGCCTGGTCGAATTCTTTATGAAATGGGTGGAGTAACAGAAAATATAGCCCGAAGGGCTATTTCAATAGCAGCGTCCAAAATGCCTATACGAGCTCAATTTATCATTTCGGGCTAAAAAAGAAATAGGCCTTAATTAAAAATAGCAGATGCAGGTTTCTTTTTTTGGACAAATAATATTTCTTTTTTTCTTTGACCCTTGTATTGTAAAAACAGATAAAAAAAAAATGATATGATTCAACCTCAGACCCATTTGAATGTAGCAGATAACAGCGGGGCTCGAGAATTGATGTGTATTCGAATCATAGGAGCTAGCAATCGTCGATATGCTCATATTGGTGACGTTATTGTTGCTGTGATCAAAGACGCAGTTCCAAACATGCCTCTACAAAGATCAGAAGTGGTCAGAGCTGTAATTGTACGTACTCGTAAAGAACTTAAACGTGACAACGGTATGATAATACGATATGATGACAATGCTGCAGTTGTGATTGATCAAGAAGGAAATCCAAAAGGAACTCGAGTTTTTGGTGCGATTGCCCGAGAATTGAGACAGTTCAATTTTACTAAAATAGTTTCATTAGCTCCCGAGGTATTATAAAATGAGACCACGATATGGTTATAGTAGGGTATTTAAAAGAAATAGATTAAGATTCATTTAGTAGATTTTGTCTCACGTATATACCTTTCAAAATTCATATTCATAAACAAATACGAAAAAAAAAAAAGAAAAACATGTTGATTATATCCAAATTTGGAGGCACCAATAATTTTAATTAATCATGGGTAGTGATACTATTGCTGACATAATAACCTCTATACGAAATGCCGATATGTATAGAAAAAGCGTGGTTCGAGTAGCATCTACTAATATCAGCGAAAGTATTGTGAAAATACTTTTACGAGAGGGTTTTATCGAAAACGTGAGAAAACATCGAGAAAACAACAAATATTTTTTGGTTTTAACCCTACGACATAGAAGGAATAGGAAAAGCGCTTATAGAAATCTTTTAAATTTAAAACGGATCAGTCGGCCGGGTCTACGAATCTATTCTAACTATCAAAGAATTCCTAGAATTTTAGGTGGGATGGGTGTTGTAATTCTTTCTACATCTCGGGGTATAATGACAGACCGAGAGGCTCGACTAGAAAGAATAGGCGGAGAAATTTTGTGTTATATATGGTAATCTTTCTAATATCCAAATTGAATATGAAACTTCTTATTTGTGAAAAACAAAAGAGAAGTGGGTTGTCTAATAGGGTTCTTCCTCCACTAGTTAATACTTCAAGGGGGTTTTGCCTGGAATGAAAGAACAAAAATGGATTCATGAAGGTTTAATTACTGAATCGCTTCCCAACGGTATGTTCCGGGTTCGTTTAGATAATGAAGATATGATTCTAGGTTATGTTTCAGGAAAGATCCGACGTAGTTTTATACGGATACTGCCAGGCGATAGAGTCAAAATTGAAGTAAGTCGGTATGATTCAACCAGAGGTCGTATAATTTATCGACTCCGCAACAAAGATTCGAAAGATTAGGTGTTTCCCTATTTATTTCGTAGGAATACCATTAAAAATTGAAAATTTCAAGAAACTTATTTTCTTCCAAGAAGTAGATTCAAAATTAAAGTAAGGAGTGGCAAATATGAAAATAAGAGCTTCCGTTCGTAAAATTTGTGAAAAGTGTCGACTAATACGTCGTAGGGGACGAATTATCGTAATTTGTTCTAACCCAAGACATAAACAAAGACAAGGATAATAAGAGACCTGATATACAAATAGGGAATCTGTTTTGACATGAAATGGATATATCCATATATCTCTGACTCAAATTTATGAGATGATAAAATATGGCAAAAGCTATACCGAAAAAGGGTTCACGTGGACGTATTGGTTCACGTAAGAGTACACGTAAAATACCAAAGGGGGTTATTCATATTCAAGCAAGTTTCAATAATACCATTGTGACTGTTACAGATGTACGGGGGCGGGTGGTTTCTTGGTCCTCTGCCGGTACTTGTGGCTTCCGAGGTACAAGAAGAGGGACGCCATTTGCTGCTCAAACCGCAGCGGCAAATGCTATTCGTGCAGTAGTAGATCAAGGTATGCAACGAGCAGAAGTCATGATTAAAGGTCCCGGTCTCGGAAGAGACGCAGCATTACGAGCTATTCGC